CGATGTGGTAGCATCGTCCTTTGTAACGATCAAGGCTGGTAAGCCCATCGGTCCACACAGTTGTCCATGTACCAGTAGAAGATTCAGCAGCTACTGCAGCCCCTGCTTCTTCAGGTGGAACTCCAGGTTGAGGAGTTACTCGGAATGCTGCCAAGATATCAGTATCCTTGGTTTCATATTCAGGAGTATAATAAGTCAATTTATACTCTTTAACACCAGCTTTGAATCCAACACTTGCTTTAGTCTCTGTTTGTGGTGACATAAGTCCCTCCCTACAAGTCATGAATTTAGAATTCTTGTAATAAAACAAAACAACAAGGTCTACTCGACATAAATTAGGAATAGATTTAATTCACCTTTTTCACAGGAATCTTTCACAAAATTATCAACTAATCAGAATTATTCTTTATTAGACTATTAGACCATGATATTTGATTCGCCAAATACATCATTATTGTATATTCTTTCATATGTATAGCGCAACCTAATACTTGTTTTTCAAGTTTTGAATCTTTGACTTTTTATAAATCGAAATATTTAATATTAAAAAAATTAAAATAATAATAATAAAATAACTCTTGACAGTAATATATGTTGTATATGTAAATCCTAGATATGACAATATGCGGAATTCATCCATGAAAATTAAAAACAAGGGGGGGGGGTTGAAAAAGGAATGAATAGATGGGACGCATAACCGGATATGCTAAAATGAAAATACGAAAAAAAAGCTAATGAGATCAAATAATAAATAGAGTTCCGTTTCGAATTCGCTAGATAAAACAAAGTCTTGCCTGTTATGATAAATAAATCAAAGACTTTACGCAACATTTTTATTTTTTATTCATAATATATATATTTTTTTTACTAGGTTTCGGTTAGTTGAGCTTGAAAATGACTATTCCTTCATTGAAATTGAATAAGTAAAAATTTTAATTGCACATTCGCTTGGGCGGTACCAACGAAATTGAGTGCTTACTCCCATTTATTTTAAAATTAACCGATCAATTTGCTATCGAAGATTTTTTCTGTATTCGAAAAATTTCGCAACAAAATTTAACATATTTTTTTATTATGAGAATAAACCCTACTACTTCGGATTCGGATCCAGAGGTTTCGATACGTGAAAAAAACAACCTGGGACGTATCGCCCAAATCATCGGCCCGGTACTGGATGTAGCCTTTCCCCCGGGCAAGATGCCTAATATTTACAATGCTCTGGTGGTTAAGGGTCGAGATACTCTTGGTCAAGAAATTAATGTGACTTGTGAAGTACAGCAATTATTAGGAAATAATCGAGTTAGAGCTGTAGCTATGAGTGCGACAGAGGGTTTAAAGAGAGGAATGGACGTGGTTGATATGGGAAATCCTCTAAGTGTTCCAGTCGGCGGCGCGACTCTAGGACGAATTTTCAACGTGCTTGGGGAACCTGTTGATAATTTAGGTCCTGTCGATACTCGCGTAACATCTCCTATCCATAAATCCGCGCCTGCTTTTATACAATTAGATACAAAATTATCCATTTTTGAAACAGGAATTAAAGTAGTAGATCTTTTGGCTCCTTATCGTCGTGGGGGAAAAATTGGACTATTCGGTGGGGCTGGCGTGGGTAAAACAGTACTAATTATGGAATTGATCAACAACATTGCCAAAGCTCATGGTGGTGTATCCGTATTTGGTGGAGTAGGCGAACGGACTCGTGAAGGAAATGATCTTTACATGGAAATGAAAGAATCTGGAGTCATTAATGAACAAAATCTTGCGGAATCAAAAGTGGCCCTAGTCTACGGTCAGATGAATGAACCGCCGGGAGCTCGTATGAGAGTTGGTCTGACTGCCTTAACTATGGCAGAATATTTCCGAGATGTTAATGAGCAAGACGTACTTCTATTTATCGACAATATCTTCCGTTTCGTACAAGCAGGATCCGAGGTATCCGCTTTATTGGGTAGAATGCCTTCTGCTGTGGGTTATCAACCCACCCTTAGTACCGAAATGGGTTCTTTACAAGAAAGAATTACTTCTACGAAAAAAGGGTCCATAACCTCTATTCAAGCAGTTTATGTACCTGCCGACGATTTGACTGACCCCGCTCCTGCCACCACATTTGCACATTTAGATGCGACTACCGTACTATCAAGAGGATTAGCTGCCAAAGGTATCTATCCAGCGGTAGATCCTTTAGATTCAACGTCAACCATGCTACAACCTCGAATTGTTGGTGAGGAACATTATGAAACTGCGCAACAAGTTAAGCAAACTTTACAACGTTACAAGGAGCTTCAGGACATTATAGCTATCCTGGGGTTAGACGAATTATCCGAAGAGGATCGCTTAACCGTAGCAAGAGCACGAAAAATTGAGCGTTTCTTATCACAACCTTTTTTCGTAGCAGAAGTATTTACGGGTTCTCCGGGAAAATATGTTGGTCTAGCGGAAACAATTAGAGGGTTTAAATTGATCCTTTCCGGAGAATTTGATTCTCTTCCTGAACAGGCCTTTTACTTAGTGGGTAACATCGATGAAGCTACTGCGAAGGCTACGAACTTAGAAATGGAGAGTAAATTGAAGAAATGACCTTAAATCTTTGTGTACTGACTCCGAATCGAATTGTTTGGGATTCAGAAGTAAAAGAAATCATTTTATCTACTAATAGTGGACAAATTGGCGTATTACCAAATCACGCGCCGATTGCCACAGCTGTTGATATAGGTATTTTGAAAATACGCCTTAATAACCAATGGTTAACGATGGCTCTGATGGGCGGTTTTGCTAGAATAGGCAATAATGAAATAACTATTTTAGTAAACGATGCGGAGAAGAATAGTGACATTGATCCACAAGAAGCTCAGCAAACTCTTGAAATAGCAGAAGCTAACTTGAGAAAAGCCGAAGGCAAGAGACAAACAATTGAGGCAAATCTAGCTCTCAGACGAGCTCGGACACGAGTCGAGGCTCTCAATACGATTTGATTTTGTAACTAGCTGATGTGCAAAAAAAAAAAGAACGTATAAAAAAATAGGATAAAAAAGCGAGAAAAACAATAAAAGAAAAAAGCGGGTTACAAAAACTTATTAGACACCATGATCGTGGTGTCTAATAAGTTATACCTACTATTGGATTTGAACCAATGACTCCTGCCGTATGAAAGCAATACTCTAACCACTGAGTTAAGTAGGTTTTTTATCATCGTAAAGAGAAGGAATATGGATACCTACCACATTGATAGGATTATAAATCCAATATTCTTTCTAAGCAATACCAATAACCAACGAGATCAAAGAGATATAATGTTTGATCATGTAATATTAATCTTGACAAGAAATTATCTACATGATAAGATAAAATGTGTATCACAAACACAAGGGCTATAGCTCAGTTAGGTAGAGCACCTCGTTTACACGTGCGCCGAAGTTTTTCAAAGGAGTCCATCACGCAATCAAACTAATTGATTGATCTTATTAATAAATCGATGTCTTACTCCATTTTTTTTTTTTAGGAAAAAAGAGGGGAACAATAGCCTGACATTAGGTCCTATTAAAGTACCCCGTTTAAGTAGGGAATGAGTAGAACCCATCATTGATTTGAGATATTGATAGGGTGAATACCTAGCCTACTCAATGCTAGGCAGAATGAGTATAAGGAACTCAAAAAAGCTCTTTTCGTCCTATGAACCTTAAGGTGTATCAAGTTTCATGTTTGATTTTTTAATCAGGATGTTAGAGACTATATTTAACTTAAGTTGATCTAGACCAAAAGCAAACCTACGTCAATAGAACCCTTCTTTGAAACACTTTGGTAGTTCTTCTGTATTGTATTAGAATTAAAAAAATCAATCAGAGTACTTGGAACCATTTATTATCTTTTTTTTTTTAGAAAAAATATGGTAGACTAACTGATCTTTCTATCAGTTAATGAAAGAGCCCAATGCAAAAAAAAAATGCATGTTGGGTCTTTGAAAGAGTTCGAATCATTTTGATAATAATAAGTTCGAACTCTTTTACCGAGCAGGTCTACGGTTCGAGTCCGTATAGCCCTAACCCTAACTAATAAATTTATTCTAATAAATGACAAAAAACGAAAAAAAATTGGATAATTTTTTTACTTACATTATTGTATTTTTTATTTCTAACTGGTTACTTTCAATTGCTTGGTTCATAAAAAAAATTCCCATACCATAAACCACCAGTCCTCGGGATAGTTCAGAATAAAACGTAAAACCAATTTTATTTAAATGGATCCAATTACTATCTATCTATATAGATACTTAATAATTTAGAATAAAAATTTTTTTATATTAATTTTCCTAGTTCACTGGCTACAATCAAAAAGTTCATAATACTTTATATTTTTGTATTCCCACTCAATCTTGGTTACTTTTTTTCTGACACGGCCCTGTTTAAAGAAAAAAAAAAATAAATTTAATTAAATTCAACCCAAATTAAATCTAGCTAATACTAAGTAATATGGGTATGGTAAAGTCTTACTGAATTTTTTGATCCGTCATAATTTTAAAAACAAAGAGCTTTTTATAAAAATTTTGTTTATGTTTTATTTATAAATAAAACATAAACAAAATTTCATAAACAGAATTAAAAAAAATTTTACTAGTTATTAATCATATTAATATTATATTATTAATAATATTAGTAATAGAAACATGGAAATATTAAATAATAAGTGTACTGAAAATAAGATTACAATCAATAAATCTTATTTTGAGATGTCTACCACAAGCAACCAAACGAAAATAAATGATTCGATTAACCTGAATTTTTGTTTTGACTCAAGAGTTCTATATCCCTTGCCCAATCCACTCCGATTGGAATTGATTAAGCGGGTATTTTTTCCACATTCATAGGAGTTCGTCTATGTTTCTGCTTTACGAATATGATATTTTCTGGGCATTTTTAATAATATCAAGTGCTATTCCTGTTTTAGCATTTCTAATTTCCGGAGTTTTATCTCCAATTCGGAAGGGGCCGGAGAAACTTTCTAGT